AACCAATGATCCAACCAGGGGCATAATTGGAACAATACTATCAAACTTCTTAATAGCATTATCGATTAAAAATGTATTTTCTAGCATTTGACCGCGTACCATTGAAGGCTTTAGCCGCACACTTGAACGATAACCCAGAAAGTCAAGGGAATGATTGGATAATTGGTTTATATAAATCCTTCCTGGTTGAGACCACAGGTAAAAAGAATATTTCCAGAAATTGACAAAGTAATATTTCCATTTATTCATCAAAAGAAACGTCCCTTTTGAAGCAAGAATTGATTTTCCTTGATACCTAACATAATGCATGAAAGAATCTTTGAATAACCATAAATTCGCTTGACAAGCCCTGGCAAAGACTTCTGCAAGATGCTCTATTTTTCCATAGAAAAAAATTCGTTCAATAAGGGCTCCAGAAGATGTTGATCGTAAGTGAGAAGATTGCTTACGGAGAAAGAGGAAGCCAGATTCATATTCACATACATAAGAAGTATATAGGAAGAAGAATAGTCTGTTATTTCTTTTTGAAAAAGAAGAACTGGCTTTCTTTGAATTTGAAGTAATAAGACTATCCCAATTATGACACTCATGGAGAAAGAATCTTAATAAATGCAAAGAGGAAGCATCTTTTATCCAATAGCGAAGAGCCTGAACCAAGATTTCCAGATGAGCTGGGTAAGGTATTAGTATATCTAATACATAATTTAAATGTGAAAAGCTGTCCTCTAAAAAAGAAAAGATTGAATGAATTGATCGTAAATTATCGGATTTAACTACCTCTTTCCTTTCTAGGTAAGATATTAATCGCAGAGACAATGGAATTTCCATAATGGTTGAAGAAACCTCTGACATTACTTGCGAATAAAAATTCTTGTTGTGCCCCAAAAATGGAGTCTGTTTAGAATCATTAACAGAAAGAATCAAATGATTCTGTTGATACATTCGAATGATTAAACGTTTCACAATTAGTAAACTGGATTTATTGTCATAACCTGCATTTTCCAACAAAATCGATCCATTTACATGAGCAAGTACATAAATATACTCCTGAAAGATAAGTGGATATAAGAAGTAGTGAGATCCATCTAGCCCTAAATAGCTTTGGAATTTCTCCATTTGAAATTCTATTTAAATGAAAGGTAGAGAATTTTGAGGGTTATAAATGATACATAGTGCGATACAGTCAAAACAAGGTATTATAGTACAAACCGAATAGATACCTCGGATACAGATAAACTTATCAACAGATTCTCTATCCTCTCTTTTTCCATTTAAATTTAAGTATTTATGTTCGTTTTCATTATAGGATAAGAAGATGATTAGAAATCCTTTACTTTTTTCAACCCAATCGCTCTTTTGATTTTGGAAATTTTTTATCAATATACTGTTTCTTATACACATGCTTCTCCATTATGGAATGGAGAGTGGTGATATTTAGGATTCATTAAAAAATAAAGAATACATTCCTGGGAGAAAGCCTTCCCGTATCGGGCACTAATATGTTTTTAACGTCTAATTAGATCGGGTAATCATTCAAATTAAGAACGGAAGCTCATTGCTTTTTCTTTCCCTATAATCAAAATGAAATTAATTGAAGCCATGGGGCCCTATCCATTTATTAATTCGACCCAACTTGAAATTGACTTCGATTTGCTCCCTTTGAATAATTTCAATTGAAATATTTCAATGAAGGCTTTGTATCGAGCCGGAAAGAATAAAATATTCTCAGAACTCTTCATTGATACGACATGCTATTTTTTCCATTCATTCCCTTTCAGGATCAGTCGTGGTCTTCCAAACTTTACCGATGGTATGGACGAATCCCTCGCTTCATCTAAATGTGTAAAAGATCCTAGCCGCACTTAAAAGCCGAGTACTCTACCGTTGAGTTAGCAACCCAAATAGAAAAAGAGTATGTAGATACAATCAGAATAAAACAAAATGATTAAATCAAAGCATTAATCTACGAAATAAAAAAAGGAAAAAAAATTTTTCTAACCTATTTGGAACATAAAAATGACTAAATCAGATGAAAAAATAAAAAATTTCCCGATCAAAAAAAAGAAAGAAATGTAAAAAATGCTGAACCATCCCCTATTTCTATGTTATCCACTTTTTCAATCAAAAATCCGAGTAGCAAGGCTAATCCAACGAACCCATCATTTGAATCAACAGGTAAAAAATAAAACCTATGGGACGGAAATCAATAGAGCTGCTTATCACGATGAATTATATTTGTTCGATACAATATTGTCAATATAAAGGTTAATAAAAGAATACGATGGAAAAAATACAAGAACTAAAATTTAAATAATAGTAAAAAAAACTTGTGTTGGGTTGGCACTGCATATGCATCTAAACTAAAAATTTTAGTTTAGATGGAGAATAAAAAGTAGAAAAAGGATTTATGAGTGTATTCAATCCATATATAAAAAGTCGAATAAAGAACTTCGATTCCTTGTTTCTTACTTGGTATTCAGGTAATGCCAGAATTTTCTATTTTGTAAGGATCCATCAAATATCAAATAAGGTTTCCTTAGAAAAAGATTCTATAAAAGCAATGAAAAATAGATACGAATAGAGCAAGAAAAGAAGGAAATAAAAAAAAATAGTATAGAAAAGATATCCAAAATGATATAGAAATCACTATCCTATCCTTACTTTTTATTTCCTTAATTTAATTGAATTTCGTTTGATTGGGGCAAAGTTCCTTAAAAACCTCTGCCTTTTTTAAAATATCCTGAACAGTTCCTGTAGGCTGAGCGCCTTTTTCAAGGAAATAGAGAATAGCGGGAACGTTTAAATAAGTTTGATTCTTGATAGGATCATAAAAACCCACTTTCCGAAGATCTCTTCCTTCTCTTCGAGATCGAACATCAATTGCAACGATTCGATAGACAGCCCATCGGGATAGATGTAGATGAAAAAGAACTCCCCCCCCCCTAGAACCGTATAAGAAGTTTTCTCCTCGTACGGCTCGATAAAAAATGATTCGAAGTTTTGTCTATGGATAAAATTAGAATAAATAGGAAAGGAATCCTTAAAATAAATTAGTCTATAATTTAACCCATAGGCATTTTGATTTAGCTTCCTTCCTGAAAAAAATCATTTGTACTCATAACTCAAGTTCAATAATTCTCAAATATCTTAAATAAATTAAGATTTTTATTTTTTTTTGAGTGGTCTTTAACCCCCCCCTTTTTTCGTCTCGTTTAAAAGATATTTGGATTCTTTATTTGGATCCGTGAGACAATTGAATTGGTTTTTCCTTGTTCTGGGATCCTTTATCTTGGTTTTAAATCATTGGGTTTAGACATTACTTCGGTGCTTCTTAATCCTTTCAAAATGGTAGCAACATACCCCTTTTGTGATTTCTTTCTATCAAAGAATCATCCCGATGGTTGATTCGTGCGCGATACACTGTGGATCGAAAAAGTTTTAGCCGTTCCAAAACAAATTTTTTGATTTGAAATTTTGCTCGAATCGGATCCTTTCGATTTCTATATCGAAGATATACTTACGAAGTTGTTCCAATTTATTGATTGGCATTAACCCTAGATCGTTGCCCCTGAGAAATTAATCAATACTTTCTACTCGAGCTCCATCACGAACTATTTACATTACAACCCAATAAAAAAAAAGAAGGGTTCTAGTAGAATAGAAAAACGACGTCGAGCCAAGAGCACCTTCATTCCTATATAAAATGGTGGATGGTGGATGTAAGAATAAGAATCCACACCGGATCGTGTCCTTCAAGTCGCACGTTGCTTTCTACCACATCGTTTTAAACGAAGTTTTACCATAACATTCCTCTAATTTGGAACCAGTATGGAATTGATTCAATTATGGAATCATGAATAGTCATTGGTTCAGTCGGTACAAAGACATAGTCATTTATATTTTTTATTATCTACATAGAACAGAGATAATACATAGATAATAAATATTTTTATGAAGAAATATTAGCAAGACCCCGGCTTTTTTGTATGAATGGAACTTTTTCTATAAATCCCTAGTCTAACAGAAATATCCAGAAATCTAAAACAGAACTAACAGAAATCACACGAATAAATAAATTCTATTTGACTCTGCCTCTTCAAGTGACTCAATAAGATAGACTGACCCATTCCAACTTCCCAAAACTTCCCAAAGATTCAATCCATAAAGAATCATTACAAATCTTTATACTTGAAAAAGTTTCTTACTTCTACATCATTATTTGAGTCAAGCTTTATATTTATAGTAAAGACTCCATTTGATTATCATAAGAAAGAGCATTTTCTGTTTCTTTTCGAATGGAATTGTCAATGATGTAAAGCAAATAATATAAATAGATCTAACAATAACAATAAAAAGAAATATCATTGTTATGTTAAATATTTCAATTTTAATATTTTAGGGATGCAAATGATTTTTCACAAAAATAGAAAGACTTTTTGTCACTGAAATAGGATAACAATACATACCTATAGGCTAAGCACTTCCTCTTTTATATGTATTTTCATATTTTGTTTAACCTGAGGTTAAGTAATCTTTCTACAGATCTATGTCCCATCTTATCTTTATATGGATCACAAAAGGTTTAGTTACTTTTGCATGTCATTTGAACTCGATTTAGTTCAGTTTGTGAAAAATTCAGATATGATTCCGAAAAGAATCATTCAAAATCAAAAAAGAAAGAGGAATAATATTCTATCCAATATTAGACCTTGAAACAGAACCTTGTTGAACAAAAAAGAAGTATTCGGATACAAGGGATATGCTCTGGGACGGAAGGATTCGAACCTCCGAATAGCGGGACCAAAACCCGTTGCCTTACCGCTTGGCTACGCCCCATTTCTATTTTTATTGGACACTAATACTAATAAAGAATAATATTGGTATTAAGTGTTCGTCAATTCCAGTCCAACTATCTATAGAAAATCTTTCTTCTTTATAGAATTTATTCTAGATTCGTTGCTAGGATTTTGACATGTGTATATCTAGAATTCAACTGAATTTATTGATCATTACATATAATTCAATTAAGATATTGTATGAAAGTATGATTTCTTCTATTCTCCTTTGAGAATTGGAGGATTTTTGATTGAGTGGAAAAAGAAGGATTTTTTTCTACCTTACTTTCTTCATTTTTCCTTATATCAATAACTCAATCAAAATGCAATTATCTCGACGAAAAAAATGTCTGTTATGCTTAATATCTTTAGTTTGATCTGTCTTAATTCTGCCCTTTATCCGAGTAGTCTTTTCTTCGCCAAATTGCCCGAAGCCTATGCTTTTTTGAATCCAATCGTAGATGTTATGCCAGTCATACCCTTGTTCTTTTTTCTTTTAGCCTTTGTTTGGCAAGCTGCTGTAAGTTTTCGATAAGATCTTTAATAGTATCCTAGAAAATTCATGATTTATTCGATAAAAATGATAACAATTGATAAGATCAAATAAGTCTGACAGTATGAACCTTCAATTCAAACATTGAAATTCTCGGATAGCCGCGAGAAATCCGGCTCGCCCCATTTCCCGATTTTAATCCTTTTTCCGGCGAAATACCTTATTAGCTTAGGGTCGCTTACAATATCTAATTTGGGTATGAAAGTGATTTGTGGTAATCAAGGACTCTTATTTAAAATTTCAACTTGATTTGAATTTCTGAACATTCTTTTCTATTTCTATAATTCATTTCTTGGTGTCAAAATAGGATATGTGATATAAAAATGGAGGATCTATTATCTTTTCTTTTCTCGTTTTTCTTTTTCAAAAAATGATCTTGGAGGTTGTGTAATGCTTACTCTCAAACTTTTCGTTTACACAGTAGTAATATTCTTTGTTTCTCTCTTCATCTTTGGATTCCTATCCAATGATCCAGGACGTAATCCTGGACGTGAAGAATAAAATAAAAATTCCGTTTTTCTTGCTTGATTTTACAATTTTATTAATATTTTATTTTAGCTATTCCACACATTTAACAAGGAAAAAAAAAGAAACAGGGGTTTGCTAAATTTGAAATAAAAAAATAGAAAGTCATCAACGGAAACGGAAAGAGAGGGATTCGAACCCTCGGTACGAATAACTCGTACAACGGATTAGCAATCCGCCGCTTTCGTCCACTCAGCCATCTCTCCCAATTGAAAAAGATAATTACTATGTTACATTACACATCAAGTAAGGATTAAAGAAAGTATTTCTTTCAGATTCTTTATCGTTATTATATAATTAGCAATTCCGTTTAGATGCTCGAAAGATCCAAATAGAAAGATAAATAAAGAAGACCTTCTTGCTTTTATTTTGTTCGAAGTGCCCTTTTGGCCTGGCCCGGTCAATACCCAGCCGGGCCTTTTTTGTTCCAAAAAATTCCCTTTCTTTTTTATTTATAGGCAACATACTCTAAATAGCCAATTTGGTATCTGTGTAACAATTTCCGTTCTGGGGTTTACATATACTTATCATTTTTGTTATAATGGAAATTGAGAAGGATTTTTGATTCAAAAGAATCAATTAAGTATGTATCAATTTGTATTTTCTTATGTCATTAGGCAAACCAAATTTTAGATTCAAATCCAAGAATCATTCACGAATTCTCAATCAACGAATAGTTAATGGTTCCCATTTGTCATCAATTTTGGTTTTTTTGAGTGAAAATATACATTTTCTTTTTCAATAGAAAAGTGAGGGGAAGCTTTTTGGCAGTGTGTGTTTTGAGATACTATACAATCAATCGAAGGGGTAGATCAAATACAATCAAAAAGGGAAAAAGGGTTTCTTTTCTAATTTTTATCAATTTAGAAAAAGGATTAAAAAGGGATGCAAGTACAATAAACTAAAATTTAGTAATCCAACCCAAAAAGGGAAATTTTTATCCTATTGTGTATCGTTTTGGCGGCATGGCCGAGTGGTAAGGCGGGGGACTGCAAATCCTTTTTCCCCAGTTCAAATCCGGGTGCCGCCTCATCAACAAACGAATCGAAATCTCTTATTCTGTTCTGCTGATATAACTCAACCAAATTTTACCCAGCAAAACAGAATAAGGAGACTTTTAATACTTGCTTGATTCTAAACATCCGTTCTGGGGATTTTGTAAAGAAATCTTTGAATCCAAAATGAAAAGAAATATTATAATGGTCGAAGCAAGACTTCCCGATTCCTTTCTACTACTAATGTAATGTCTACTGATTGGGTCTTGATTGGATAGCCGGCGGATAATTTCACTACTGGTTGGGGGAAGTTCTTTCTATATTGTAATCTACATATATAGACTCGCGAGAATCTCTGAGTGTTCCGGCATTCAATCACTATTAGATTGAGATGGATAATTTACTTTTTTATAGAAAAAAGCTTTTTTTTTTTAACCCCTCGTCAAGAGTATAATATACTATCTCTCAACTCCTGCAGAGAGACAATCGGGAAAGGGTACGTATTAGATCAAATAGGAAAAAGTTTGTAATAGATAGCAATTGATCTATTTTTACTTTGAAGGGCAAGAAAAAAGGAATGGACCCTCTTATTTTATTACTAGATGTTCCATTAGTAACATTCTTTTGTAGTGTGATTGTTTATTTTACTTGTGTTTAGTCTTTCCCGATTAGAAATAATATAGGAATTTTTGAAATGGATTTATTTGATTGGTTCATCAATAGTGTTCGGCCAGAATCCCTTTTTGACTCTGGACCATTCATTCTACTATTATTAGTGAGCAATAATGGAATAATTCTATCATAGAGATAAGGGACATAATTCACATGGATATAGTAAGTCTCGCTTGGGCTGCTTTAATGGTAGTCTTTACATTTTCCCTTTCACTCGTAGTATGGGGAAGAAGTGGACTTTAGAAGCACTCCTAATTTAGTTGAGGAATGAAACGGTATCAATTGTTTTATAGATCGTTCTGCAACGCATTTTTTATTTGAATTGAAATAATTTTCAAATAAAAATATCTTCATTTCCAAATTCCATTGGATTCTAGTGTAGAAATGTATTCTATAACAGTAAAACAATTATTTCAGATTCATCGGAATAAATAGATGTATCAAAGGGTCCTACGTCAATTCCATATATGGATTAATAACTACATATATTGAAGATAGAAGCTAATATAGTATACCAACTTTATTAGAAAAAATTTTATACACTACTATAACACTAATAGAGAGTATGGTAAGTAAGAAATCAATTTCTTACTTACCATACTCTCGGATCTCATAGAATACCGCCTATTATAGCCCGTTGATTTCATTTAAGACGCAAAAATAGAATACTTTTCTTTTGATTTCTTCAACTATTGATAAGAATTCAGAAGTCAAGTTTCATTTAAAGTAATAAGTAATTAATCGTTTTGACTGACTGTTTTTACGTAAATTATAAGTAGAAAAGCAGTAGGAACTAAAATGAACAGTGCAGTAGCAATAAATGCAAGAATATTTACTTCCATAATCTCATCGTTTTTTTTCACAATAACTCGGGATTTAATCCCATAGAGATGATAAATGAGATGATAAATCTTTCACCTGTCAATTCAATGAATGCATTACCTGTCGATGATCTTGAATCAGATCAATATCATGAATAACAATATCTGAGCTATTAAATTAATTCGTCGTCGAGAATTGAATAGTATAACATACGAACATCTTTTATCCATACCGAATCCAAGATTGGATTCCCGGACCAATCAAAAATTCCTTTACTTTATTTATGCTTCTTTTCTGTTCTTTCTTTTCTATAACCTACCTTGGGTATTCCTTATAGAACCATCAAACGAAACGAAATCTAACCACCCGTCCGAACTACAAAACCCCAACAAACAATATAAGTGAAGTGGAAAAAGAGAGGAATTAGGTTCTAAATTTTAATGATCTAAATTGATTTGGAAGACAAAGAAGTATGAGAAAGATTAGTCGCGGGAGAAAAGATGGAATATTCTATCAACTTAACTGTTTTAGTTATTTTCATTTTAGTTTAGGGTTTGTTCTTTCTTCGACAGAATCCTGAAAAAAAGAAGGGAAACCCCTTCGGAATTCAATTATGCTCTCTGTCCCTTCTTTCACAGAAAATGGAGAGGCAAATTGATGTACTTATTGGATCCGTCGGGACTGACGGGGCTCGAACCCGCAACGTCCGCCTTGACAGGGCGGTGCTCTTGCCTATTGAACTACAATCCCAGGGAAATAAGAAGAGATCTAGCAGAAATTTTTGATTCTTTTTTATTCTCTCGTACTTTTTTATTCTCTCGTATCAGGTATTTCTTAAGAACAAGAGTGTTCTACCATCTGATAGTAGATTGACAAATTGTTGGGCCGAGCTGGATTTGAACCAGCGTAGACATATTGTCAACGAATTTACAGTCCGTCCCCATTAACCACTCGGGCATCGACCCAACGCCTAATTCATTTTAGACGTTCCATAATCAACTTCCTTTCGTCTCCCAGGCAGATTTGACAAAGACATATCACTTGATCTAAAATACAAAGTCCCACTGAGTAGACTATTAGCAGGACTTGACAAATATGGATCACTTGATAGAAAATCCCACTCCTATAGTCTTGAGTCTTGGTACACCCCTAGAGGGACTTGAACCCTCGTTTTCTCCGTGAAAGAGAGAGGTCGTAACCACTGGACCATAGGGGCCTATGGCCACCTTGATTCATAAATAAACTAGAAATAATAGATCCCGGCCACCTGTAGGAAATAAAAAAGCACTAGAAATACAATAGGTAATAATCAAAATACCATGGGTAATTAAGCCTAAGGCCACCTTAACTTAATATAACTCAGGCCGAGAGCCGCATGAATCAAACCGAAAAACTCGTTAACTATTCTGGAGGTTAATGGTAATCAAACTTTACCATTAAATTACAACCTTGAAACTTGATTTCATTGGTCTTTCTCGTCTTTATCTCTCTCATTCACAAAGGTTCTGCGTTGGATCCAAGATCCTTTACTCTCCAGTGGATTCAAGGTGCTTTACCAAAATATGATTTGACCACTTAAATTATATTGTGCCCTAAGT